AATATCAATGATAAGTTAGTCCGATAAGCTTAATGAATTGTTTTATTATAGGATTATAATAAAAGGGACCAAAACGCATTTTTCTTTTTCTTTTCAAAATGGAGGAAAAAAGCCTTCTATGAAAAAAGAAATAGGGAGTTGGAATCTACACATTGATTTTTTTCACAATTTTTGTTGAACCGTATGCATCAAAAGGTGCCTGTACGGCTCCTAAGGGATACAATTTTATCCTAATCAACCGACTTTATCGAGAAAGATTATTTTTTTTAGGTCAAGAGGTTGATACCGAGATCTCGAATCAACTTATTAGTCTTATGATATATCTCAGTATAGAAAAGGATACCAAAGATCTGTATTTGTTTATAAACTCTCCTGGTGGATGGGTAATACCCGGAATGGCTATTTATGATACTATGCAATTTGTGCGACCCGATGTACAGACAATATGCATGGGATTGGCCGGTTCAATAGCATCTTTTATCCTAGTCGGAGGAGCAATTACCAAACGTATAGCATTCCCTCACGCTTGGCGCCAATGAGTTTTTTATTTTCGAGAAAAAAAGACTATGCCTTCGCCATAGGAAATATGAATTAGTTAAGTAATAATAGCATGGCACTTCGAATTCGATATGAAATTTTTTAGATTTTTTTTTCAAAAATATTAGATTATGTATCGAAAGAGTAGTATGAGATAAGGGGTATTTCAAATGTTATCTTACCTATTGTGTTGTGGGCACATTTCAGCGTCACAAACCAAACTTTGTTTTCACACCGGAAGGCTATTTACAAAATATATATATTAAATAAAAACAAAAAAAGACACTTTGGGATTGCTGAATCACAGACGAATTAAAAAAAATATATATAAAGCAACGGAACCATCATAGTATTTTTTTTAACTCCTCCAAAAAAAGAAGGGTGGTAATTGGATCATTTATTGATCTGCGTATAATAGAACCTATATTTTCTCTTCTTTCGATGAAAGGAAAGGTAAAAAACGTAAATTCCATTGTGGAGCCGTATGCAATGCACAAAAAAATGCCTGTACGGTTATTCAATTCTCTCTTTTTTTTTCGTTATCTCGCCGGATCATGCGAAATAGAAGAACCTTTTATTATGTTATATCATCAGGGTAATGATCCATCAACCCGCTAGTTCTTTTTATGAGGCACAAACGGGAGAATTTGTCTTGGAAGCGGAAGAACTACTAAAACTTCGCGAAACCATCACAAGGGTTTATGTACAAAGAACAGGCAAACCTTTATGGGTTGTATCCGAAGACATGGAAAGGGATGTTTTTATGTCAGCAACAGAAGCCCAAGCTCATGGAATTGTTGATCTTGTAGCAGTTCAATAAAAAATAGTAGCGATTTCATGCAAATCTACAATTTCAAATTTTATATCTTTTTAGATTAAAGGTTTAGTTTCATATTCTCTGCAATATTTAAATATAAAATATTGAAGAGAATATTGAAGAGAAGTAATTCAGAATTACCCGGTTAGGATCAATCTAAACCAGCCCATTATTTATATGATTCAGTATGCCAACCATTAAACAACTTATTAGAAATACAAGACAGCCAATCCGAAATGTCACGAAATCCCCCGCACTTCGGGGATGCCCTCAGCGACGAGGAACATGTACTAGGGTGTATGTGCGACTCGTTCAGATCATAGACTGAGACAAAAAAAAGGAAACTCTTTTTGAAGTATCAATGATCAGTACCTGTGAATAAAATAGAATGAAGGAACTCCGTTCACTATTTAAAAAGATAGATCGTTCATATGTTCTATTGTGTATGAAACTTATGGTTTACATTGGTGCAAATCCAATCACCTAAATTTTTGAGAAAACCCCCAGTGATAACAAATGGTTATCCATTAAGCGGGGAAAATTACATTTTTTATTAAAAGAAAAGATTCCACTCTTGAAAGAAAAGAACGGACTAACAGGGTCAGCTACCCCAACAAATTTTCAAAATGAAATACCGTTACTGTATAAAGTGGATCTCATTGTGAAAGACCTATTACTGGAATATTCATATTCATGGGGTAGAGCCAAAGAGTGTGAACTGTACAAGTTACCAATAGTATTGATTAATTAAAAAAAGAAGGAGCTCCGGTGTATAGAGAGGACCTCACCGTTTAAGAAGTAACCATAGAAACGATGGAACCCACTATTTATTTATCCATTTCTATTTACTACTTTTTCTAGTTATTATATTTTTTTCGATATCAAGTATCAATACAATTTCTGCTTTCAAAGTAAAGGAAAATGCCTAGTAAAAAATCGTGGTGGGGAAGGTTAGAGTAGCAAAAGCCATTGGAATTTTTATTTTATACATTGGAATAATTCGTTTTGTTATTAATAGACTAGTAAAGGGGAAAAGAATAACTGAAAAAAAGAATTCGTTATTCATCAAAGTTTGATTTATTCAATGACTAGAATTAAACGCGGATATATAGCTCGGAGACGTAGAACAAAAATTTGTTTATTTGCATCAAGCTTTCGAGGGGCTCATTCACGACTTACACGAACTATGACTCAACAGAGAATAAGAGCTTTAGTTTCGGCTCATCGGGATAGGGGTAGGAGAAAAAGAGATTTTCGTCGTTTGTGGATCACTCGAATAAATGCAGTAATTCGAGAAAATGAGGGATTCTATAGTTATAATAGATTCATACACAATCTATACAAGAAACAGTTACTTCTTAATCGGAAAATACTTGCACAAATAGCTCTATTAAATAGGAGCTATCTTTATACGATTTCGAATGAGGTCATAAAATAAGGGGATTGGAAGAAATCCAATGAAATATTTTCAATGGAGTTCCAAGGAGGGGGAAGGTAGAGTAGAAATTAGTATGATAAAATCAAAAAAAATGAGGGGTCGCTAAAAAAGATTGATTCTTTTTCGACGATTCTTTTATTTTGTTTTTTTGTTATGACAGAAACAGACGCAACAATCAAATTAGGATTCTTGGTTGGATTTTTCAAAAAAAAAAAAGTAATCTCTTTTTTAGTTCCTTCGGATTGGAATTTTGATTCAATTGAAGAGTAAGCCTATTTCTTTCTGGTCCTAAGGCTAGTAGTTCTAGGGGTTGACTCACTTCTTTCAAATCGTTTCTCATTATTAAGAAAAGGTAACAAAGATAAAATACGAGCTTGTTTTATAGCAATAGTAATTAATCGTTGTTGTTTTAAGGTCACTCTATTCACCCGTCTAGATAATATTTTTCCTTGTTCACTAATAAATCGACTAATTAAACTCATGTTTCTATAATCAATTTGATCCCCCGATCCAATCGGGGGCAAACGCCTACGAAAAGCTCGCTTGGATTTAGGAAAAAGTCGCTTAGATTTATTCATAATTTGTTTATTCCTTATCTCTACAAAAACAATTTCTATTTCTATATTTCTATTTCTATATAGGATAGAGTTTCTATATAGAATTAAGAATATAGGATTAGGTTTGTTTCTATTGGTTTATTTGTTTATATTTATATATGTAATAATATATAGATACTGTCATTTTTCCTGTTCTTGAAAAGTTGACATACACGCACTGGATTTGATCTATTTCTTTATTTCCCCGTGAATTGTATGTTTGTAACAATAGGGACAGAATTTTCTCAATTCCAATCGACTAGGCGTATTGTGTCGATTCTTTTGAGTAATATATCTGGAAATTCCCACTGATTCTTTCTTAATATCCTTTCGAACACAACTGGTACATTCCAAAATAATTGTTACTCGAACATCTTTACCCTTGGCCATGAAACCTCCTTTGGATTTATGATTCACCCCAATCTTCTATTTTAGGATTCAACGCGAAAAAGAAAGAACCAAAAAAATAGAAGTTGTTAACTCAAAAAAAATTCTGAAATATTTTGTTGCAATGAATATTAATTAGTAATTAAATAAAATAATAAGCAATACAACGATTTTTTCGAACTATATTTAAAATCTTTGTACAGTATTTTTTTTAAGTATCTCAGAGGATACTCTTTCCCTAGCCACATTTTAGTTTTCGCTCTATTAGTAATTTAATTGGATCCTGAACCCTCGTTTTGATGACCTTGAATTTTTTTTCTTTCTCTCCCCCCCCCTTTTTTTTCTTTTCGAATTAAGTAGAATAAAATAAGAAAAAAAGGAGGGGGAATTAGTCACAGATCGTTGATTGGATCTCTAATTTTCTTCACCCTTTCTCTAGTTAATAACTAGAATGAAAAAAAGGGGAATGTTAATGCATCTGGAAATAAACGATTAATCTCTATCAATAAACCTGCTAAAGAACCGAACCATAGAGTACTTAGTACCGGTGCTACGGAAAGATATGTTTTTAGATCTCGCATTTTAAATCCTCCTTCGTTCTTCTTTATTGTATTACATTATGGTAATATATATAACTACAGATGTACATGTAGGTAAGGAGTACTTGTATTTGTATACGTAACTCCCAACCCCTAATTTTCAAAATTATAATTGAAATGTATACTACAACGATTTTATCTATAAAATTTTCAAACGTAAACGCCTATTTATGTGAAATTATGTGAAATTCAAATTGAGAGAATTCTCGTCAAAAAAAGTCATTTATTATTTATTATATGTTTGTTATCTAATATGAGACAAAAAAAAGAAGAAATGAATTTTGTATATCAATAAATAAAAAAAAAAAGAATGTGGAAAACAAGACAGGAATTCTCTACAATGACACTGTAGACCAATTGAAAGGGATGTAGCGCAGCTTGGTAGCGCGTTTGTTTTGGGTACAAAATGTCACGGGTTCAAATCCTGTCATCCCTACCTATTACTGCTCCTCTGAGCAGTAACGAGGGATCCATTTTAGATCTATCTGTTTTTTTTTAATAAAATTGGACATACATAATTATGAAATTTATGATATACTATATCATAATATATACGTACAAAATGTATTGGGGTTAAAGAATGTCCTCTTTCTAGCCTTATTTTTTTTCTAAAAAAAAAAATAAGC